TAATATTAAGGTTAAAAAGTTTATTATAATTGTAAAATTAATAAATTTTAGTTAAAAAGAGAAAATAATAGGAGTAAATATAGGTAGTGGAGTCTACATTGTTAGTTCTATCAAAACTATCCTTAATAATTCAGGCACTATATTAAAGATATAATAAGAAAATTAAAGTATTAATATTAATATAAAATAAATAAGGAGTAAATTAAGAATTAATTAGGAATTTTAAAAGTTTATGGTTGTTATTAATAATATTATTAATTAATAAGATATTTATAGTTATATTAGTTGATAATGATTTATTAGTAGTGTTATTAAATATTTAACTTTATTTATAATAATAAGTATTGTTTAGGTTATAAGATATAAAATAAGGTATTTAAATATAATTAAAATTTATAAATATATATATATATATATATATATATATATATATATATTGTGGTGTGTGTATATGTAAAAAAAAGAGAGAGAGATTGTAAATGGAGGTCTTAAAAAAAGAAATTATAAAATAAAAATTGTTATTTATTTCTTAAAAAAATAATAAGTATAAATGTTTATAAGTTTGTATTAAAAATATTACTTTTTTTTACAAGAGGGGAGATACTATAATGAAAAATAAACTATATACATATATATGTCATTATAAAAGCCATAATTTTATCTAGACTTTTCATATATTTTAAATAAATACGATAATATTTAATTATAATTAAAAAACGATTATAATTTATAGTGAAATTACATCTTAAACTGTAAATACGGTACCAACAATAGATCGAGTCTTTTAATTATAAATCCCTACCAACATTTAGTGGTAAAGATACACTTAGAGTTTAATTCTAAGTAATGAAGCTTTAATCTCTAAATATTATCTTTTTTGAGGGATTAAATTTATTTGATTGCTAATTTTGGTTTAAAAGGTTAAGGAGAGTTTGTATCAAGAAGAATTCCAATATACAGTTGCTCTTTCCGTGAGAGAAAGTGGAAGCGACTGATATTGGAATTCTTCTTGAGTATCTTAAATTTATCTTCAAACATTTGTAGTATTTTGTACAGCATTGGGAGATATAGTTAGGTCTAGGAGGTTTATGGGAATTTACATTAGATAATATTTATGGAAACGATACAAAATTTTGTGTTACGGTAATTATATTGACCTTTTCTATGAACTTATGGGTTAGTATACTATATATAGTCTCTTAGAAACAAAGGGTATAATAGAAGATAATGTATTAAAATAAGTAGATGTAAAATTTTTTCTTTGTATTATAGTTGAATTTTATTTTATTAGGTGTATGTAAGTTTATATTTAGGTAATTGTTTTAGGGGGAGGTGGTTTAAGGTCTTTGTTGTATTATCAATTTATCCACATGAAAATTGTTTATAATAAGAGAGAAAAAATTAATTTTATATTAATTTTTTTTAAGGTATAATTAAATATAATAATTATTTATGATCTCAGTGTAAGAATTTAGAAGATATATAAAAGTATGAGTTAGTGAGTAATAAAAGTATTAAATCTGATAAAATATTTGTGCCAGCATTCGCGGTTAAACTTTAAGGTTAAGTAAAGAAAATTAAATATAGAAGTTACTTAAATAAATATAAATGTTATTTCCTAATATTAACAGGTGAAATTGTTGTTGTTTTGTAAATTTTAAAATATTTTTAAGGAAGCTAATAAGCTTTAAGGATAAACTAGGATTAGATACCCTATTATATTAAGGTTGAATAAGTAAAATATTGAATTATTAGTAGTTATAATTTAAAATTTAAAGAATTTGGCGGTAATTTAGTCTTGTCAGAGGAACCTGTTTAAATTGATCGATATACCTCGCAATATCTTACTTATTTTTAGTTTGTATACCATCATTATTAGATAATTTTTAAAGAATAAATTATTAAAATTAAGTTATATTAAAAAAATTAGATCAAGGTGCAGCTTATAAATAAGATTAAATGGGTTACAATAAATTTTATTTAAATGGAAAAGATTAGTAAGTTGAATTTAGGAAGGAGGATTTGATAGTAATATAAGTATAATAAGCTTATAAGATAGAAGCTCTAAATTATGTACATATTGCCCGTCGCTTTCATTAATTAATGAGATAAGTCGTAACATAGTAGGTGTACTGGAAAGTGCATCTAGAATTATAATTGTGGTTTATATTATATATATATATTATATTTATATAAATATATTTATGGAGTTGTGAGTAATATTGTTAACTAACATATTAAAATTAGTGCTATGTGTTATTTTAAATAATGTAATTATGTTTGTATTTAATAAAAGTTTATATATGGGTGTGTAAGCACAATAAATTTTGATTTTTTAAGAGATGGTTGAATTCCGTTATATATAATGTAGTTATATATATATATATATGGATTATGTATAAAGTAAAGTTTATAATTTTAATTAATTAAAGGTTATTATAAATGATAATTAGAAATTATGTTTATAAGATGTAAATAAGAATTGTAAAAAAAATATAGAAAAAGGTTTAAATTAATAAGGTTATTTTATTTTTAATATGTTGTTATAGTTGTTTTATTTAAAGTTGTTATAAAAATAGTAGAATTATGAAATTTAAGTTTAAAATTAATAATAAAATAAATTATTATTTTAATTTTAAATAATATATTGAAGTTCAATGATAATAGTGTATAGAAAGTAGCAAGGTATAACTAAACAGTATAGTATTTCATTTACATTGAAATTAATTATCGTGCAAATCGATTTGCTTTGATGTTTTATATCTTGTTGATTATAATTTAAAGAGTAATTAATTATATTTGAAAAATAATTTATTAAGATAAATGATAGTAATTTTTAATGAATAAAATTTATATAACTATAGTAAAGAGTACTGTGAAGGAAAGATTAAAGTAATTAGAAAAATTAAAGTAAGGATTTATTTTTGTACCTTGTGTATTAGGGAGAATTAATATAATATTAAGTATTATTAAAGATCTCGAAATAAAAATAGCTAATTTTATAAGAAAGTTTTTGTAATATAAAAATTTTTAATATAAAATTAGAAGTGAAATGTTAGTCGAGTTTTATAATATCTAGTTCTCTATGAAATAAATATAATTTAGACTTTATGGGTAAAAATGTAAAGAAAAAAAATAGAAGGGAAAAGCTTTTTATTTAAAAGAATAACGCAGTAAAATAAAATAAATTTATTTAGGCTTAAAAGTAGCTATGTTTATAAAGTGTTTTAACTAAAAATAAGATTGATATTATTTTTATAAGGTTTTAAGGTGTATTAGGGATTTATTTTAAATTTTGTATAATAAAATAAAATAATTTTATTAGTAGAAGTGACTATATTTAGAGAAAAAATAGAATAATAAGGGAATTTAGCTTAATAATTAGATGAGATAGAGGAATTCGGCAAATATTTCTTTGCCTGTTTATCAAAAACATGTTTGTTTGAAGTTATAAAGAATTTAACCTGCCCCCTGATTAATTATTAAAGGGCCGCAGTATTATAACTGTGCAAAGGTAGCATAATCATTAGGTTTTTAATTGAAATCTCGTATGAATGGTTGGACAAAAGAAAAACTCTCTTTATGTTAAGTTTTGAATTTAACTTTTAAGTGAAAAGGCTTAAATATTCTAAAGGGACGATAAGACCCTATAAAACTTTACATTGTTATTAATTTTGATTGATTTTATAAAATAAAAATTTTATTTGATTATTTGTTGTGTTGGGGAGACATAAGTAAAAATTTTTTAACTGCTTTGACAATTATACAATTATTAATGAATAAGTAGAAGATCCTTTATTTAAGATTAGTAGATTAAGTTACTTTAGGGATAACAGTGTAATTTCTTTTGAGAGTTCTTATCGAAAAAGAAGGTTGCAACCTCGATGTTGAATTAAAATATCTATATAATGGAGAGGTTATATAAGAAGGTCTGTTCGACCTTGAAAATTTTACATGATTTGAGTTCAAACCGGCGTAAGCCAGGTTGGTTTCTATCTTTTAGATAAAAATGATTATTTTAGTACGAAAGGAGTAAATAGTCAAAATAATTTTGAGAATGAATACATTTTAATAATGTATATTAGATTTAGAATTTAATTATTGAAACATTAATATAATTCATATGTGATAAATGATTAATATATTAATTCAATTACATATTAATTCAATTACATATTAATTCAATTACATATTAATTCAATTATATATTAATTCAATTACATAATAATTCAATTACATAATAATTCAATTACATAATAATTCAATTACATAATAATTCAATTACATAATAATTCAGTTATGTAATAATTGAATTATATAATAATATTAATTACTAATTATAATAATTATTAATTAGATTAATTATTAATTAGATTAATTATTAATTAGATTAATTATTAATTAGATTAATTATTAATTAGATTAATTACTAATTAAATTAATTACTAATTAGATTAATTACTAATTAGATTAATTACTAATTATATTAATTATCAATAATATTAATTATCAATAATATTAATTAAACAATAATATTAGGTGCTAATAATTTTGTAATAATGTAAAAGGATTTAAAAATAATGTATAATTTTATATATTTATAAAAGTTAAATATTATAAGAGAGAACACAATATTAAGGATTAGATATATAATTTAAATATTTAGTAAATATTATATACTTATAATGGTAATTGTTTAAAATTTAAGGTTAATATAAAGTGGCTGAGAAATATAGGCGGTGAATTGTAAATTCATGAACAAGCTTAAAGGCTTCTTTATTAAGGCTTTATAGTATATAAATACATTGGATTGCAAGTCTAAAGATGTGTAAAACACTAAGGTTTAAGATTTAAAATATTTTTATTTTAAGCTTTGAAGGCTTCTAGTTTAATTTAACTTAAAATCTTAAAAAAATAAAAATAATAATGGTAAAAAGAGTGTGAAAAAGTTAAAAAATAAAAAAAAATTAGTTGATAAAGAAGGAATTATGTCTAATTTTTTATTGATAATTATAATAGGATTAATTAATAGAAAAAAGAAGATAGTAATACGGAGGTAAAAATATAAAGTTACAAGAGCGGAAGAGAGGAGAAAAATTAAAGCAAAAAATAATTTATTATTAATTAAAAGTTGAATTAATATTCATTTAGGGATAAATCCAGCAAAAGGAGGCAAACCTCCTAAGGAGAGTAGGTTAAGAGGAATAAGTAAAATGCTAATGGGATTTTTTTTATTGAATTTTATTAAATCTGATAGGGTAAAAGTTTGAAATATATTAAAAAGAATTATAATAGATGAAGAAATAATAGAGTAAAAGAAAAAATAAACTGTTCAAAATATATCATTAATTGTAATACTAATTAATATTCATGATATGTGGTTAATTGAAGAAAAAGCTATTATTTTTTGTAAGTGCATGGTATTTAATCCCCCTAAGGCCCCAACAATTGCTGAAATAATTGCTGAGAAAGAAATAATTTGTATTATGGGAGAATAAATTACAAGATAAGAAATAAGAATCATTGGTCCGATTTTTTGTAAAGTTATAAGAATAATTGCCTGTGGTCAAGTTAAACCTCTTATTACTTGGGGAAATCAAAAATGGAAAGGAGCTCTACCTAGTTTTAAGAGAAGAGATGTTAAAAGGATAAGTGCTCTTATTTGAGAAAAGGATAAAAAAATACAGCTTGCTGTAACAAATATAGTAGATCCTATAGCTTGGATTAAAAAATATTTTAAAGCACTTTCAGAAAAATAAAAATTTATTTTAATTGTAATAAGAGGAATAAAAGATATTATATTTAGTTCTAATCCAACTCAAACTCCAAATCAAGTAGAAGAGGAAATTGAAAGGAAAATACCTAGTATAAGAGTAGAAAAGAATAAAATATAAGAAAGTGGAAAGACCATTAGAAAGAGAAAAGAGTAGACTTTCATTTACAGGGTATGAACCTATTAGCTTAGAATTAGCTTATCTTTCGAACATTGTAATGGTGTTTATTAAGTAATAATTATTTTTATAATAAGCTAGAATACATTAATAATATAAAATAAATAATAAATATTATTATATTAAGAAATTAAATAAAGGTTAATACTTGTGTGTTGATAAAGAAGTAAATAATAAATAATAGTAAGTAATAAGTTATTGTGGGTATAGAAATAATAAAATTTAAAGTAAAAATTAGAAATTAATGTATATATATATAGAATAGAATTTTAAAAGAAAGAAATAAATTTTTTTTATAGTTTATATTTAAGATGGAAAAATTAAATGATTAGTTATTAGAAAGTGATTGTAGTTTATTATAAAGATACAAGAAAGTAATTTTAAATTGATGTTATTTTGGCAGATAAGATGCATTAAATTTAGGATTTAATTATATAGAAAGTCTATAAATAGTAAAATAGTTAGTAGTAATTATTTTATGATAAGGTTAATTAGAATTGTAAGTTATGTTATAATATTGGTGTGTGTGTTGGTAGGGGTGGCGTTTGTGACATTGTTAGAACGTAAAGGTTTAAGGTATATTCAAATTCGTAAAGGTCCTAATAAAGTAGGTTATATAGGCCTATTACAGCCAATTTCTGATGCTATAAAGTTGTTTACTAAGGAACCTACTTTTTCTATTGTATCAAATTTCTTAGTTTATTATATATGTCCTGTTTTTAGTTTATTCATCTCATTAATTATATGGGTGGTTATCCCATATGAAGTAGGACTTTTAAGGTTTAATTTAGGTATAATATTTTTTTTATGTTGTTTGAGGTTTGGGGTTTATTCTACAATAATTGCAGGATGATCTTCAAATTGTAAATATTCTCTTTTAGGAAGATTGCGAGCCGTGGCTCAAACTATTTCTTATGAAGTTAGATTAGCATTAATTTTATTATCTTTTATTATTTTAGTAGGAGGTTTTAATTTTGAATTGTTTAATAAATATCAAGAATTTATTTGATTTGTTTTGGTTTCAATACCTTTAGCATATATTTGGTTTAGGTCTTGTTTAGCTGAAACAAATCGCACTCCTTTTGATTTTTCAGAGGGAGAATCAGAATTAGTATCAGGGTTTAATACTGAATATAGTAGAGGTGGATTTGCTTTAATTTTTATAGCCGAATACGCTAGAATTTTGTTTATAAGGGTTTTGTTTGTAGTAGTTTTTTTAGGAAGGGATTTTAGGAAATTATTTTTTTATATTAAGTGTGTTTTTATCGTATTTGTTTTTATTTGAGCTCGAGGAACCCTTCCTCGATTTCGTTATGATAAGTTAATATATTTAGCGTGAAAAAGTTATTTACCTGTATCTATTAATTATTTAGTATTTTTTATTGGATTAAAATTTTTTTGTTTTTGTATTTATAATTAAATTCATATATTAATAATTATATTTATTATAAAATTAAATAATATATTATAATTAGGTAAAGTATATTATTTAGTATTTAATTATTAAGAGTTTTATAGAGGTGAAAGGGTTAAGTGTAATTTAGTTTGAAGAATCTCATATTTAAATGTACCATATTAATAATAATAAGTAAAATAATAATATATAATATATATATATATATATAATATATATATATATATATATATATATATATATATATATAGTATATAGGGGAAAATAAAGAATAAACATATTAATAAAATTTTTATAATTATTAAGAATTTTTCTTTTCTAATGTTTTCAAAACACTTGTTTTATAAATTAATAAACTAAATAATCATTTTAATATTTTATCTCAGTAAATTAATATAAAAGGGTTAAGTAAATAAAATGCAAAATAAGAAATTGTTAAAATTTGACCAGTAATAATATAAGGAGATTCTACTGGACGCGCTCCAATTCAAGTTAATAGTAAAATAATATTTGTGAATCACCAAAATAAAATTTGATTAAAGGGGTAAAAAACTAATCTTCGGAATTTTGAAAAATGAGTGAAAGGTAAAAATGCAATAATTACTACTGATAGTACAAGAGCAATCACCCCACCAAGTTTATTAGGAATTGAGCGGAGAATGGCATATGCAAATAGAAAATATCATTCTGGTTGAATGTGTACAGGGGTAACAAGAGGGTTAGCCGGAATAAAGTTATCAGGATCTCTTAAATAATAAGGGAAAGAAAGTGAAAGCAAAAATAAAAATAAGATTAAAAAAATAAATCCCACAATGTCTTTAAAGGTAAAATAAGGATGGAAAGGTACTTTGTCAATTTGGGTTGAGATTCCTAATGGATTATTGGCTCCTGAGTGATGAAGAAATATAATATGAATTATTGAAAATGCAGCTACAATAAAAGGTAAGATAAAATGAAAAGTGAAAAATCGTGTTAAAGTTGCATTGTCTACTGAAAATCTACCTCAAATTCATTGGACTAAATCTACTCCAATAAAAGGAATAGCTGAAAATAAATTTGTAATTACGGTAGCTCCTCAAAATGATATTTGACCTCAAGGGAGCACATATCCTAGGAATGCCGTAGCTATTACTATAAATAAAATTAATACCCCTATTATTCAAGTATGGAAAATTATGTAAGATCCATAAAATATTCCTCGTCCAACGTGAGTATAAAGACAAAGAAAGAATAAGGAGGCGCCATTAGCATGGGTAGTTCGTAATAACCACCCATAATTTACATCTCGGCAAATATGGGCCACTCTTGAGAAAGCTAGATCAATATGGGGGGCATAGTGTATAGCTAAAAAAAGCCCAGTAATAGATTGTAAAATTAGGCACAGACCTAAGAGAGATCCAAAGTTTCATAAAGTTGAAATATTTCTAGGTAAAGGTATATCAATTAAAGCACTGTTAGCAATTTTAAATAACGGATGTGATTTACGTATAGGAGAAAACATTAGTTTATTAAACGTAATGGACCTTTAAATAAGTTAATAATTTTAACTACTACTAAAAGTGTTAAAAGTAAATAAGAAATAATAAATAAAGTAAAATATATAGAAGGAGTATTAAAAATTCAACTTGTAATATGAGCAGTTGATAAGTAGGAATTAATTGAGGAATTAGGTAAATTAGAAAGTGAGGAAACGAGAATAGGGTCTAAATAAAAAAAGCAACTGAAAAGAATTAAAAGAAATATAAAAGAAATTACGATTGAAGTTAAAGGAATATAAAAAAATTCATTAGACGCTAAAGAAGCAATGTAAATAAATAATACTAATATTCCTCCTAAGAAAATAAGGAATAAAGTATATGAAAATCAAAATGAATAAGAGGTTAATCCTACAGAAAGTGAAATGATAATAGTTTGAATTAATAAGCTTAGTCCTATGGCTAGAGGATGTGTTAACCGAGTAAATAAAAATGAAGAAATAATAATTATAGGAATTATAAATATTGTAATAACAGAGGATAGTTTAAAAAAAATATTAATTTTGGGGATTAGAGATAGGAAATTATCTTCCTCTGAAGTTTTAAGAAGTTATTTCATTTTTGGCTTACAAAACCAAAGTTTTTATTAAACTATTAAAACAAATGATAAATTTTAGTTTAATGTGATTTATAAGATCTTTTGTTATAATTATTTGTGGATTATGGAGTTTTATTAATTATCATAAACATTTGTTGAATTCTTTATTAAGATTAGAGTTTATGATGTTAGGGGTATTTTGATTGCTAATGTTGCAGATTTCGAGTGTGGGTAGAGAAGTTTATTTTGTGTTATTTTTTTTAACGTTAGTTGCTTGCGAAGGAGCTCTTGGATTATCTTTATTAGTATTTATTGTTCGGAGACATGGAAGTGATTATTTTAGTTCAATTAATATTTTAGAATGTTAAAGTTTTTTATTCCTTTGATTATATTGATTTGGGGATATAAAGAATGGAAAATAGTTCAATTAAGAGTAGGAATATTAGCATTTATATTAAGATTAAGGTGTTTTCATAGGTTTTACATATACAACGTAGGATATGTATTTGGAATAGATTATTTAAGTTATATTATAATTGTATTAAGAGTTTGAATTGTGTTTTTGGTTTTATTAGCAAGAGAAACGGTGAAAAGTAAACATAAATTTTATTTTAGATTTGCTATAGTAAACTTAGTATTATTGTTATTTCTTGTAATTACATTTTCTTCTATCAGGTATTTAATTTTTTATATTAGATTTGAAGCGTCGTTAATTCCTACATTAATTTTAATTTTAGGTTGGGGGTATCAGCCTGAACGAATTCAAGCTGGAATTTACATATTTTTTTATACTTTAACTTTATCTTTGCCTTTATTAGTTTGTTTGTTAAATATCTACTACGATAAAGGAAGTTTGATTATAAAAATAAGAGAGTTAAAAATAAATAGAGGAGATATAATAAGTATTTGATATATATTTGTAGTTTTAGCATTTTTAGTAAAGTTACCTATATATATGTTTCATTTATGACTTCCAAAGGCTCATGTTGAGGCTCCTGTGGCTGGTTCAATAGTTTTAGCTGGAATTTTATTGAAGCTAGGTGGTTATGGTTTATTTCGCGTTTTAATTATATTTCAATTAATTGGAATTCAATTTAGAAGTGTTTGAATAAGAATAGGATTAATAGGGGGTTTTATTATTAGATTAGTGTGTTTGCGTCAAGTGGATGTAAAATCTTTAATTGCTTATTCTTCTGTAGTTCATATAGGTTTAGTATTATGTGGGCTAATAATTTATAATTGGTGGGGGTTGATAGGGGCTGTAGTAGTTATAATTGGACATGGATTATGCTCTTCTGGTCTTTTTAGTTTAGCTAATATAATTTATGAACGAGTTGGTAGGCGAAGGTTACTTTTAAGAAAAGGATTGTTAAATTTTATACCTAGAATAACTATGTGGTGATTTATTTTAAGAATTAGGAATATAGCTGCTCCTCCCTCTCTTAATATATTAGGTGAGATTAGATTGATTATTGGAATAATTAGGTGAAGAGAAATAAGTATAATTGGTATTATATTGATTTCTTTTTTTAGAGCTGCTTATACTTTGTACATATATAGACTAAGACAACATGGTTTGTTTTATAATTCTTTATATGCTTGTTGTTCTGGTAAAGTACGAGAATTTATATTATTGTTTTTACATTGGGTGCCTTTAAATATTTTGATTTTTAACATAAAATTAATTAATATGATTTAAATTACTTAAATTAGTTTAATAAAACAGAAAAATAAGTTATGTTTTGGAAAATTGTTATACATATGATTAGAATAGTATTTTTAATGATTGGTTGTTTGATTAGAGGTGTTTATGCTGTTTTAAAATTTTATAGAAGTATAATTGAAGTTGTTGAGTGAGAAATTTTAAGGTTAAATTCATGCTCAATTGTTTTTACTTTAATTTTTGATTGAATTTCTTTACTATTTCTCTCTTTTGTGTTTTTAATTTCTAGAAGAGTTCTTTATTATAGAGGAGATTATATGAAAAGAGATAGGAATTTTAATCGGTTTATATATCTTGTACTTATATTTGTATTTTCAATAGCAGCTATGGTTCTAAGACCTAATTTAATTAGAATTCTTTTAGGGTGAGATGGATTAAGACTGGTATCTTATGTTCTTGTTATTTATTATCAAAATGAAAAATCAGCTAATGCAGGAATATTAACTGTTTTATCTAATCGAATTGGAGATGTAGCTATTCTTTTAAGAATTGGGTTAATAGTGAAATTAGGAGGTTGAAATTTTTTATATTACACGTATAATATAAGAGATAGAAAGTGGCTTGGGTTTAAATTTTTAATTATTTTAGCAGCTATAACAAAGAGAGCTCAAATTCCATTTTCTGCTTGACTTCCTGCTGCAATAGCAGCACCAACTCCTGTTTCAGCATTAGTTCATTCTTCTACTCTTGTTACAGCAGGAGTGTATTTAATAATTCGATTTAGTCCAATTTTAGAATCTTCTAATGTTCAAAGAAGATTATTAATTATTTCTTGTACTACAATGTTTATAGCTGGTTTGGGAGCTAGATTTGAATATGATTTAAAAAAAATTATTGCTTTATCTACTTTAAGTCAATTAGGGGTTATATTGAGAATTTTAGCTTTAGGATTTTCTGATCTTGCTTTTTTTCATCTTTTAAGGCATGCTTTATTTAAAGCGTTGTTATTTATATGTGCTGGGGTTTTTATTCATAGAGTTGGAGATTATCAAGATATTCGATGTATAGGGTGTTTAGTTAAATTTATACCTATCACAGTAGTTTATATAAGAATTTGTAATTTTTCTTTATGTGGATTTCCATTTTTAGCTGGGTTTTATTCTAAAGACATGATTTTAGAGGTTGCTTTTATAAGATGAGTAAATTATATTTGTTTATGAATATATATATTAGCAGTTGGGTTAACTGTTGCTTATACAATACGGTTGATTTTTTATAGAATAAGGGGGGAGTTTAATTTAAGTTTATTAGTTAATACTAAAGATAGTAATAATATGATAATTAATTCAATAGTTGTATTAGGAATAGGAGCTATTGTAGGAGGATCATATTTATCTTGACTTATATTTCCAGAACCTTATATAATTTGTATTAGAGGCACTATAAAAAGATCAATTATAAGGGTAAGAATTATTGGTGGGTTAATTGGTTATTTTTGTAATTTATTAAATATAAGATATAGGTTAATAAGGTTAAAAAAATATTTTTGGGTAGTATTTATAGGGTCAATATGGTTTATGCCATTTTTAAGATCTGTAAAGAATAGAGAAATAATAATAAAAACTAGAGGTCTAATGGAAAAAATCGGAGATAAAGGTTGATTTGAATATTTTGGCTCTCAAGGATTATATTGAAAGTTAACCCAACTATTTATAATTTTATTTGAGTTTCAAATAAATAAAGTGAAAATTTTTATAAAAATATTTGTTTTAAGGATTTTATTAATATTATTTATGTATATTTGTTTATATAATTTATATTAGAATATTGTGTTGAAGTTACAAAAGAGACATATTTGTCTATAAGCAATTCAGGTAGTTTAATAAAAATATTGATTTGTGGTGTCAAAGATATTAAAAAATTCTGAATTTTTATATAATATATTAATTTAATAATAAATAATTAATAATTATAATTTATAAGTGTTTTTAGAAATATTAATTATTTCAGCTTTACGACGAAAAAGTAAAATGTTAGATACACTATAAAAACTAGAATATAAACAGAGTTTAACTGCTTTTTAGGAAATTAGAAGTTTCCTTATTGACATAATATTCTAATATTGATAGGAAATAATTTCAATTATATCATTAACAGTGATATACCTCTCTTTGGTTTCTATCAAAATTAGAGGCTTAAGCCAAATTTTAGGTCGAAACTAAATGCAAATATTCGCTTTCATAATTAATGAAACTAGTTCTTAACTCTTTATAAGTGCAAATTATATGTCATAAATATATTGACTATAGTTTCTTATTTAGATCATTCTAATGCACCTTGATACCATTCATAGAATAGTCCGAGTAAAAGTATAAAAAGAAAAAAAATAATTGTAAGTAATCAAGAAAAAATATTAACAAGATTAATGACTGGGGCAATAGGGAGTAAAAGAGTAATTTCAACATCAAAGATTAAAAAAATTACAGCAATTAAGAAAAATCGTAATGAAAAAGGCAACCGCCTTGATCCTTTAGGATCAAACCCACATTCATAAGGAGAAATTTTCTCTCGATCTAAAATGGTTTTTTTTGCTAAGATTGAGGTTAAAATTATAATGGTAATGGAAATTAAAAATGTGAGTGTAGAAATAAGAAGTATAAGTCAGATTATTTTTTCTAAGGTTTAGGCTTTTTGATTGGAAGTCAAATGTACTATAATTATACTAAAAAAATAAAATTTATCTTCCCCATCAATAGATGAAAATGTAAAGAAATAGTCAAACTACATCTACGAAATGCCAATATCATGCTGCTGCTTCAAATCCTAAATGGTGATTAGAAGAAAAATGATGATTTAAAAGACGAAAAAAACAAACAGATAGGAACGAGGTACCGATGATTACATGTAAACCATGGAAACCTGTAGCAACAAAAAAAGTAGAACCAAATGTAGAGTCAGCAATAGAAAATGCAGCTTCTAAGTACTCATAAGCTTGAAGGGAAGTAAAATAAATACCTAAAATAATAGTTAATGCTAAACTTTGGGTCGCTTGGCTATGGTTATTTTCTATAATAGCATGGTGGGCTCATGTAACAGTAGCTCCCGATGATAGTAAAATTGTTGTGTTAAGAAGGGGAATTTGAAAGGGATTGAAAGGTTGAATGCCTAAAGGAGGTCAATAAAGCCCAATTTCAATAGTAGGAGAGAGTCTTCTATGGAAAAAAGCTCAAAAAAAAGAAAAGAAAAATAAAATTTCGGATAAAATAAATAAAATTATACCTCAACGAAGGCCCATTATAACTGTTGATGTATGTAGGCCTTGGTAAGTTCCTTCGCGAGTAACATCACGTCATCATTGAACTATAATCAAAATAATTGCAAAAAAACTAAGTAATAAAAGATTTATATTATATTGATGAAATCATTTTACTAAACCTGTTGTTAATATTATAGCTCTAATTGATCCTGTTAGTGGCCAAGGACTTATATCTACTAAATGATAAGGATGGTGATTATGTAACGATGACATTAGTTAATTTCTCTTGTGTAAAGAGTTCTAAGAATTGCAAAAACATAAGATTGGATGATTGCTACAGCAGATTCTAAGATTAAAAGTAAAATTTGGGAGATAATTAAGATAGTTAAAATTGATAAAGAAAGCGAAGGTCCAGTATTTCCTAATAGAGTTAATAGAAGGTGACCGGCAATTATATTAGCTGCTAATCGAACTGCTAAAGTTCCCGGTCGAATAATATTTCTAATCGTTTCAATTAAAACTATAAAAGGTATTAATATAAATGGCGTTCCTTGGGGCACTAAATGAGCAAATATATGTTTAGTATGAGTTATTCAACCAAAAATTATTAAAGTTAATCATAAAGGAAGAGACAAGGAAAGGGTTATGACCAAGTGTCTTGATCTTGTAAATACATAAGGTAAGAGACCTAGGCAGTTATTGAAAATAATTAATCTAAAAATACTTATAAACAATACAGAAATACCAGCATGTGAAGAATTGAGTAAAGTTTTAAATTCATTATGAAGAGTTTGAATAATTTTTCTTCATAATAAAGATCATCGAGATGGGGAAGCTCAATAAAGAAAAGGCAAAAAAATTAAACCCAGGGGAGTTGATAATCAATTAGTTGAAATTCTAAAAATTCTTGATGAAGGTTCAAAAATTGAAAATAAATTAGCTATAATTTTCAAGGAAGTTTAGAGAAAGGGTGAGAGAGAGAGACAAAATTAAATATTTTAAAGGGCTTAATAAAATAGTTTAATATTAAAAATAATGTTAAAGAGAATAAAAAGAATATTAACAAACTAAGTCAAAATATAGGAAATATTTGGGGCATAAAGAAGTGTCTAGAAGAACAATTTAAATACGACAAATTTATGTTATAGATTTAACTAACTTCTGGTCACCAGAAGTAGGTGATACTATAGTAGGTTTAAAAGACCTATACTTATTTTTCAGTCATCGGGTGAATTTTCAATTGAAAATGAAATTCAATTTAAAAATGAATTAATTGAAGTCCTTTCAATTACAATAGGTATGAATCTATGATTTGCCCCACAAATTTCTGAACATTGACCTAAAAATAAACCAGGTCGATTAATTAAAAATCTAATTTGATTTAAACGTCCAGGCACAGCATCAGCTTTAACACCTAATGAAGGAATAGTTCATGAATGGATTACATCTGCTGCAGTAATAAGAATTCGAATTTGTGTGTTTATAGGGAGGATAGTACGATTATCCACATCTAATAAACGAAAGTTAGAAGTTATTTCGTTATAAGGAGTTATGTAAGAGTCAAATTCTAATTGTAGGAAATCTGAGTACTCATATCTTCAATATCATTGATGGCCAATTGTTTTTAAAGTGATTGAAGGGTAATTTACTTCATCTAAAAGATAAAGAAGCCGAAGAGAAGGAAATGCAATGAAAATTAAGATAATAGCAGGAATTGTTGTCCAGATTACTTCAATAGTTTGGTTTTCTAATATATACCGGTGAATAAAAGTGTTAAAAAAAAGAATAGAAAGTAAATAACCTACAAAAGTTAAGATAAGAATTAAAATTAATATAATATGATCATGAAAGAAAATTAATTGTTCTATTAATGGGGAAGCCCTGTCTTGAAAGCCCATATAAGTTCATGTTGCCATTAGGAAATTAATACTAAAAGAAGGCAATTACCTTCATAATAGGAGCTTAAGTCCTATGCATATTTCTGTCATTTTAGGAGTTAGTAATTAATGGAGTTTCTATGTAAGAATGATCTCTTGGAGGATAATTATGTTCTCATTCAATTGATGACGGAAGATAAGGTAAGAAAATTACTGATCGATCAGAAGATAAAGATTCTCAAACAATAATTATAAATCCTAAAGCAGCTACAAATGAGATTATAGACCCTGTGGTAGAAACTATATTTCATGTGGAGTAGGCATCGGGATAATCTGAATATCGTCGAGGTATTCCATTTAAACCGAGGAAATGTTGAGGGAAAAATGTTAGATTTACTCCAATAAATATGATTAAAAAATGAATTTTTAGCCATTTAAGGTTGAGAGATAAGCCAGTAAACAAAGAGAATCAATGAGCAATTCCACCAAAGATACCAAATACAGCTCCTATAGAAAGTACATAATGAAAATGAGCTACAACATAATAAGTATCATGAAGTAGAATATCAATTGAAGAATTTGCCAATACTACTCCTGTTAATCCCCCTACAGTGAATAGGAAAATAAACCCAAGGGCTCAGAGTAGTGAAGGGCTAGTGTTGACTTGACTTCCATGTAAGGTTCTCAATCACCTGAAAATTTTAATACCTGTGGGTACTGCAATAATTATAGTAGCGGAGGTGAAATAAGCTCGGGTATCGACGTCTATGCCTACAGTGAATATGTGATGAGCTCAAACTACAAATCCTAAGATTCCAATTGCTGCTATGGCGTAAATCATACCTAAGGTCCCAAATGCTTCTTTTTTACCAGATTCTTGGCTAACAATATGTGAGATTATACCAAAAGCAGGAAGAATTAAAATATAAACTTCTGGGTGACCGAAAAATCAAAATAAATGTTGATATAAAATAGGGTCGCCTCCTCCAGCAGGATCAAAAAAAGAAGTATTTAAATTTCGATCAGTTAATAACATAGTAATTGCACCTGCTAAAACAGGAAGAGAAAGAAGGAGTAAAATGACAGTAATAAAAATAGATCATACAAATAAAGGTATTTGATCTATAGTTATACCATAAGACCGTATATTAATAACTGTGGTTATAAAGTTTACTGCTCCTAAAATTGAAGAAACACCAGCTAAGTGCAAGGAAAAAATACCTATATCAACAGAAGCTCCGGCGTGAGCAAGAGCGGCTGCTAAAGGAGGATAAACAGTCCATCCTGTTCCAATTCCTCTTTCTACTATTCCTCTTATTAAAAGCAGAGTTAAAGAAGGAGGTAAAAGCCAAAAACTTATATTATTTATACGAGGAAATGCTATGTCTGGGGCTCCTAATATTAAGGGGATTAATCAATTGCCAAATCCCCCAATTATAATAGGTATGACTATGAAGAAAATTATTACGAAAGCATGAGCAGTAACTACAACATTATAAATTTGATCGTTTCCAATAAGTCTACCAGGCTGGCTTAGTTCAGCTCGAATGATTAAACTTAATGATGTTCCTACTATCCCGGCTCAAGCACCTAAAATAAAATATAATGTACCAATGTCTTTATGGTTTGTGGAGTAAAATCATCGTTGCAT